ATGTTCCACCCAAAAGGGGAATGGGCTAAGGTTATGAACTTATAATCTGATGATCAAATCGATTCCATGATTATAAGTTCATTCCATTTAGGATTAGGAGTATGTTTTTTACATATCTCTCTGGGACCCCATATCAACCCTTTTGGTTTAGCGTCTATTGAATCGAGAAATTTTATTGATTTATTGATAGAATTGATTTATTGATAGAATAGATATTTAACGGATCTATCTTTCGGATAATTCAAATTGAATCAATGGGATGTCCGAGTCGGGCCTATATGACATGACGATCAATAAAAATACTCTAAAACTCCACCTTTGTCATATATTCCATACATAAGACTAGATAGATATCATATTCCTAGAATATAATTCACTTTGAAGATGCCTTGGTGGTGAAATGGTAGACACGCGAGACTCAAAATCTCGTGCTAAATAGCGTGGAGGTTCGAGTCCTCTTCAAGGCATAATATTGAGATCTCTTATTGAATAGGAATAAGTTCGCCAGCAGATCACGAAGTTTTGGTTATCTTATCTATCTAATGAATGGAGAGTCCATTTTTCTGTACTTATTGGTCGTGAATATCTGAATAGGACAAACCACTCTTTGTTTGCTTCAGAACAATTAGAGTTAGGCTCGGTCAACGGGAATCTGTATTATCTATATTAGGGGATCCTTTCAATTGAAAGATCCCCATATCGACTTGAGATAACGAGAAAGAAAGTATCTATTTTATTTAGTTATTCAGTTAAACCAATCATTCGTTATTGGAACAGATAGTAACAACCATCTCCTCCGGGAAAAGCCATCTTTTTCTCAACAATGTCTTTGTAATTTGAGCCAATAGGGTTCCATTAGATAGGAACAGATTTGATAAATATTGATAACTCTCGGATAGAGTAGTAGAACGAAACAATTCATTTGAGAATGAACTATTGGTTCTAAACAGTCTCTGTCGATCAATCAACAATTCGAAATTCTGTTCTGGCATATTCTTCCTAAACCAGCGTTTATTTAGATATTTCCAATAAATTTTTTTTGTTTGGCAAGTCAAAAGTATATTTGACATCTCCTCATCTGCAACCAATTCTCGACGTGAAAACACAGATACAAAAGGATCATCTTGGAATAGCAAAAAGAGTGGATCCGAGGGGTCCCAAATGAATTGGCTTATTCGAAAAACGCCTTGTTCTTTGAAAGATCTATTTTGTGTCTGGTACTCCATGGTTCCATCCTGCAAGAACTCCGAATCATTCTCTTGAAGCTCACCCTCTTCATCATAAATGATCTGCTTGTCCCAAAATGACCTTTCCCAATAGGGAAATTCATTGGACCTTTCGATACAATCATCAAATAGAAATTCCCAAGGGCGCCATATTCTAGGAGCCCAAACTATGTGATTCAATAAATCCTCCTCTAGCGGGTCGAGGACTCCTTCCCCTTCTTCGAACCCCGATTCATATTTTTCATAGAGAAATCTATGATCAAGGATAGAACGAGATCCATTTCGAATCATATTGATAGGATTCCTTGGTTCGGGCCTAAGAAGAAATGGTACTCCCTCATTATCAAAAGGACTTCCTGTCTGTGAGGATCCCAGCAGAGCACCTTCTATTTCTAATAGGCCATGAACTAGATCAGAATCATTAGAAAAGAGTCTATAAGAAGTGATACCATCATTTTTTTCATTAGGTCCGGTTAGAGACCAAAGGTTTTGAGCGACGGATCCGGCAGAACAACTCAAAAGATAAAGAAGTATCGTTAATTTCTTCATGCTTGTTCCAAGTTCCAAGTACCATTTGTACAAATCAGAATCCACCCCGTTACAAGATTTCTTCTTCATATAGATAGATATAGGATCTATGGAAAAATTACTTAGAAGTAGATTTTGTGAAACAGCCCTTCCTATCTGATAGAAAAGTATACCATGATCCTCAACCGATCTTATCTGAGATCTAAAATCCCAAGTTTGTCTATGAAGAGCGTATCTAATTATATTAGTGTCTATAATGGATTTTTTTTGTATAATACTAATCGATAGCGCCTCATTGGTAAGTGCTACAAGATCTCGTACATTAGAACCCAGAGTTATGGACCCGCATCCATTAGTATCGAATATTTTCTTTTCCAAGTGAAAACCCCGCGTACGAGCAAGACTGAAAAAGTGCTTTCTTTGTTGTGGAATAAGAAGCCTTCGTATTTTAATACACGTATTTAATTTATTCGGAGCTATTAGAGCGGGATCCACTTTTTGCGGAATATGAGTCGAAGCAATAACAAGAATATTTCTAGTAGAAGATTTTTCAGAATCCTTGGAAAGAGCGTTCACTAATAGACCCAGGGATAAGTCATTCGACTCATTCCCATCCAGATCATGAATGTTCGGAATCCAAATTATGCAAGGAGACATTGCTTTTGCTAATTCGAATTGAAGCGTGAGAAAAAATCGGTCTATTTCCGGTATGATATCCTCAGGTATCGGATAGTCCATACTTAGAAACTCCAAATGGCTATCATAGTTACGGTCGAGATAGTCACTATCATACCTATCCAAATTATAGCTATCCTCGTTTCTAGGTAAAAGACTGTAAATGGTACCCTCTCTCTCATCAAAAAGATCATCATCATCATCATCATCATCATCATCAAAAGGATCATTAATATCAAAACCTTTAGGATAGTTATCCAGGAACTTGTTTACAGATACTGTAATGAAAGGAACATAGGAGTTTGTCGCTAGATATTTGACCAAATAGGATCGTCCAGTTCCTATAGAACCTATCACTAAAATACCCCTAGGAGGGGATAGGGCTAAGCGGAGCGAAAAGGGTTTTCCATGAGATGGGAAATCCAAACGGTTAGTACGACACAGGGTTTCTGAATAAGTGATTGTCTGATAATGAGCGAGGAATATCCGTCTTTCTGCTAAGCAGGATGTATTGAACTCATAATTTAGTAGATTTTTTTTATGAATGTCAATTAAATTTCGTAAGTAAATTGTTCCCGGTTGCTCAATCATTTGATAACCAGAGTTATTCTTTGATAAACGATCACTATTAGTCAGACTCCATAAAATTTGATCAATCCTTTTTTCTGTCGTTAAGGTAGAGAACTGAACCATGAATTCCCTTTCTTTATCAGCAATGAAATCACTGTTCAAGATCCAGGATTCTATTTTATCATCAATCCAATCACTATTAACACTTTTTCTTTTTCTTATCAAGGTATAGATCGCTTTACTTGTATGACTTAAATGTCTAGTATTTCTCAAAAACGCGATTCGATTGATGGGATTTGGTATAATCCTTATGAGATCGATGAGATTCAAATCTTTCTTCTTCGAACGTATGGATTTGACCACATAAGCGGGACCACCACCCCTTGGCATGTTGCCAGCAGAAGCCGAACCTCGTCTTTCTTCTAGAAAATTTCCTAATTGTTTCAGAGCAACGAGAAACATATCTTTTAACCCAAAAGAATTCAGTTCTGATATAGGATACCTATCCAGAAGTTTTTCCAACTCAATCATGTATGATGGAATCATCAAAGATTTGACTTCTTCGAACTCTGTCTGTAACTCATTAGAGAATCGAGAAACAAAGAAAAGATGTGTCTGAACGAGATATCCGGTAACAAGAAGAAGGATAAGGATTAAAACGAAGAACTCCCTCAGATGGGTCGATATCAATGGTGACTCATTTTCCAAAATATCTTCGCACACGTGCACAAGAAAATTGTGTCGACACTTACTCGAAATCTCACTTATAGGATTCCGTGGTGAAAGACACAATTTTTCCCGAAGAATTCGCTTGGATCCATCCCTAATATCATGAAAAATGGATACAAATTGTTGAAATTTAGGACTCCTACGTAGTATCGCCAATAGGTCTAAAAAAGTATCTAAAAATATTAAATTTAGATATTCATGTCCTGTCCGGGTAAGTAACAATTGTATTATATATGGTTGGAATTGCTTCAATTTTGAGAGAGTTGAAAAAACACTATTTCTTTGATAGTTTGTATACATCGGCCCTTTTTCAAAGCATTTTGTTAAACAAGGACTGTGTTTTTTTCTCTTTTCGGATCGTAAATATTTCCCAGAATCTTTTGTTAAACAAGGACTGTGTTTTTTTCTCTTTTCGGATCGTAAATATTTCCCAGAATCTTTTGTTAAACAAGGACTGTGTTTTTTTCTCTTTTCGGATCGTAAATATTTCCCAGAAAAATCCTTCTCAGAATATTGAGTATGAATCCAATATCGATTATAAAACAAATACATCATCTGTGACTTTAATTTGAGATACTCATGGTTCTTCCCTTCTGAATCATCAATTCCAGTAAGAACATACTTAAGAAAATCATAATTACAGGACCTTACCGCATATTGATTATTAAAGAATCGAAGTCGATGTGCTTTTAAAAAAGAGGATATCAATGAACTTCTATGAAATGGTTTCAGGGGATTCCGCCAATTCTCTTGATCGTCGGATATCATTGAGAAATCCATGTTATAAAAATATTTCCTGCGCTTCTTCTTCTCTTCTTCTTTTTTTTTCTTCTTTCTAGTATGGAATGATATCCAATTTTCTCTCTTATTGAACAAAAATGGTGATATTGTTCCTTCATTGAAGGATAATTTTGATTTTTTAGAAGTATAAAAGTCATCCAATAAGAAGGGTTTCCTTTTTTTCAAATGAACGATTTGAAGACCTATTGATTCTAACAACTGATTCCCGAGTGGATCATTCGGACGTTTCAATTCATACACGTGGATCTCGGACCTATGAACAGGGATATTACCGAAACTCACAAAGAAAAAAGGAAGTGAGTTAGACAAAAATGGAAGAAACTTGGACAAAAAGAAATAAAGTGAGTTAGACAAAAATGGAAGAAACTTGGACAAAAAGAAATAAAGTGAGTTAGACAAATCTTTTTTTTCAATAACCTCAGACCAATCAATCGAATATGCATTCATATGTAATCGATCGAACACTACTTGAAATCGATCGAACACTACTTGAAAACGGCTATTCTGCTCAGAAATGAAATGGTCCAATTGTTCCTGGAAATTCTTACTCCCATTGGACCATTTGTATTTATATGCATTTGGATCCTTATTCATAGATCTCTCGGTTTGATAAATCAAAATAACAGGCCATTTCTTCTGGTTTTTTTTCCAATTTGAGAAATGTTGGTTGATCGTGTATTTCCTTGTAGGTCTATGATTAAAAATATTTTTTCCTATTTGATACCTTTGAATTCCATATTCCGAGTTGCGATGGAATCGATTCCATAGGTTTTTTATGTATCCATAGGTATTGTTTGGATAAAAAGATTCATTCTCTTCGTAAAAAAGACGAGGTAGAACCAATAAAGATTTCTTTTTTGATTCATCCCTGGAGTTGACCTCATTTACGAACTTTTCTTTTTGATCCAATCCGGACGAATCAATAGAAAAAGAAAATCCCTTATGATACACTAGATCCGGCTTAGTTATTGATAGATTGAATAGATTTGCCATTTCTTGAAATCTCTCTTCTGATTCAAAATCATGGTGTAACAAGTATCCTGCCCTATTCCGGTCATGGAATAGATCAAAAAACCCACAAGGTCGATTTTTGTTCAAGAATGAATCGGAACTATAAAGCTCATCTTTCGCAACCCCATCACATCCTGGATCGGATGAAATAGGATGAATTGAGACAGTATTTTGTAAATACATTTGTATCTTGACTATATTAGCTATTTCTTTATTTTCCGATTGCCTCAAAAGAACAAAAGAAACATCTTCTTCTTTCTTAAATAACCTCTCAGTAGGATTCAAATCCAGCTGAAGTTCTGACCATCTGTCATATAAAAAAGACCGGCCGGCTCTTGTAGGATTCCCAAGAAATTCTTTGATTTCTTTTGGAAACAAATGATTATTCATCCGCGTATGATATTTCGAATCCTCATCCCTATCAGAGATCTTTTTTCGATACAGGAGCGGAACAATCAACTTACTATACCAATTGATATTGAACGAATCTTTTGAGTCGTCCATTGTATCATTGCTCGGTCCAACGGAATTCATTGATATAGGAAGAAGCCCTGTCAAATAGACATTTTTTCTTTCGATCATCTTTCGATTGTTAATACGATAGATAAGGATCCCTACTACAAAAAAAAGGACATTCTTGATCGTGAAATATCGATTGCCTTTGCGTGAAAGTACGATACTCCAAATTCGGAAGTCTAAGAGTTTTATCAAACTCTCTTGGTGAAAAAAAATGTGAATAAAAGATACCGCTGAATTGAATTCAGTCCACGAATCTAAGAAATACGGAGAATTCTTGCTCTCTCTAAATATCTCTCTCAATTCTAAAATCCAAAATTTGAAGAGATGTTCCTTCATATTAAGTAAAACTCCTATATTTTTCTTTTTGTAAAACTCCTATATTTTTTATTTTTCTTTTTGTAAAACTCCTATATTTTTCTTTTTGTAAAACTCCTATATTTTTCTTTTTGTAAAACTCCTATATTTTTCTTTTTTATTTTTTTAATATTTAAAATTAATTGTTGATTATATATTGAATTGATTTATCCAAAAGATTTCACTTCAATTGATTTTGGTTATTCATGAGGTACTAGGATTCCCACGAAGCATCCATGGCTGAATGGTTAAAGCGCCCAACTCATAATTGGCGAAGTCGTAGGTTCAATTCCTACTGGATGCACGCCAATAGAACCGTACCTCCCATAAAGTCGATTTTTGTTCAAGAATGAATCAATCCGAACTGTTTGACTTAAATAACTTAACTAATTTCTTGATTTCCATCATTTTCAATTTACGTAATTTATTTATTTAAGTAAATAAATAATAATTAATAAATAATAATTTCTGATCTGTATCTGTAGTGGACCTATTAGCTTAGTATGATTTGAATCGAGACGAAGTTCTGACCATCTGTCAGAGAAAAAAAGACCGATTGGCTCTGTATCAATGGAATCTCATCATCCATTATAACGAATTGGTGTGGTAGATTCAAATTTAAATATATGAACAGTAAATAAAACTAGTATTCGTATTGAGACTAGAACTCATAGGGAAGAAAATAGATTTATGAATGGAATAAAATATTCAATATTTACAGACAAAAGTATTCGGTTATTGGGAAAAAATCAATATACTTTTAATGTCGAATCAGGATCAACTAGGACAGAAATAAAACATTGGGTCGAACTCTTCTTTGGTGTCAAGGTAATAACTATGAATAGTCATCGACTCCCAATAAAGGGTAGAAGAATGCGACCTATTATGGGACATAGACTGCATTACAAACGTATGATCATTACGCTTCAACCGGGTTATTCTATTCCACCTCTTAGAAAAGAACTTAAATCAAAATACACTTAATAGCATGGCGATACATTTATACAAAACTTCTATCCCGAGCACCCGCACACGAAATCGTTTGATTTCTGGACAGCATCATTGTGGTAAAGGCCGTAATGCCAGAGGAATCATTACCGCAGGGCATAGAGGGGGAGGTCATAAGCGTCTATACCGTAAAATTGATTTTCGACGTAATGAAAAAGACATATATGGTCGAATCGTAACTATCGAATACGACCCTAATAGAAATGCACACATTTGTCTCATACACTATGGGGATGGTGAGAAAAGATATATTTTACACCCCAGAGGGGCTATAATTGGAGATACCATTGTTTATGGTACAGAAGTTCCTATAAAAATGGGAAATGCCCTACCTTTGAGTGCGGTTTGAACTATTGATTTACGTAATTGGAAGTAACCAATTAGGTTTACGGCGAAACCTATCAATCGATCACGGATCCAATTTGAGTACCTCTACAGGATAGACTTCAACAGAAAACTGAAGAGTAACGGCAGCAAGTGATTGAGTTCAGTAGTTTCTCATATAAAATTATTGACCCTAAAGATATAGTAATATGGAGAAGACAAAATTGTTTCAAGCACCGACAGAACACGAAGCGCTCCTTGTTTCGTTTCAAAAGGGGGAAGACACGGGTTATTTACATTTCATTTGATGGTCAGAGGCAAATTGAAAGCTAAGCAGTGGTAATTCTAAAGATTCCTCCCGGGAAAAATAGAAATGTCTCCTACGTTACCTGTACTATGTGTAAGTAGCAACGTAATTTCATAGAGTCATTCGGTCTGAATGCTACATGAAGAACATAAGCCAGATGAAGGAATAGAAAGACCTAGGATGTAGAATATCATAACATGACTGATTTGGCAGATTTAGATTCCTATATTATATACCCACTCATGTGGTACTTCGTTATGTCATAATATAAGAATTATACAATATATATATATAAGATCCAGCTGTATAGATATCATAATCTACATCCAGAAAGCCGTATGCTTTGGAAGAAGCTTGTACAGTTTGGGAAGGGGTTTTGATTGATCAAAAAGAAGAATCTACTTCAACCGATATGCCCTTAGGCACGGCCATACATAACATAGAAATAACACTTGGAAAGGGTGGACAATTAGCTAGAGCGGCTGGTGCTGTAGCGAAACTGATTGCAAAAGAGGGGAAATCGGCAACATTAAAATTACCTTCTGGAGAGGTCCGTTTGATATCAAAAAACTGCTCAGCAACAGTAGGACAAGTAGGGAATGTTGGAGTAAACCAAAAAAGTTTGGGCAGAGCCGGAGCTAAACGTTGGTTAGGTAAGCGTCCTGTAGTAAGAGGAGTAGTTATGAACCCTGTAGACCATCCACATGGTGGTGGTGAAGGGAGGGCCCCGATTGGTAGAAAAAAACCCTCAACTCCTTGGGGTTATCCTGCACTTGGAAGAAGAAGTAGAAAAAAAAATAAATATAGTGATAATTTGATTCTTCGTCGCCGTAGTAAATAGTGTAGAGTAGAGAAAATAGAATTTGTTTCTTCGTCTTTACAAAAGAAAAGAGTGATTTACTATGACATTATATGATTTGATTTTGTTTTTTTTAGAGATTATATAATTTTATTTTTTAAAATATAAGAGAAAAAATTCACTTTTTTAGAAATTATAAGAGGAATAATTAACTATGACACGTTCACGAAAAAAAAATCCTTTTGTAGCGAATCATTTATTAAAAAAAATAAATAAGCTTAACACAAAAGGAGAAAAAGAAACAATAATAACTTGGTCCAGAACATCTACCATTATACCTACAATGATTGGGCATACCATTGGTATCCATAATGGAAAAGAGCATTTACCTATTTATATAACAGATCGTATGGTAGGCCATAAGTTGGGAGAATTTTCAGCTACTCTAAACTTCCAGGGGTATGCGAAAAATGATAATAGATCGCGTCGTTAACATTAATTTTAAGGTAAATTTAGTATACTAATAGTCATTAATAAATATTAATTAATAAACTCATTTCATTTTTTCGTGAAAATATAACCTTAGGAGAAAGAAGAACCAATACATAGAAGTATAAGCCTTTGGTCAAAAAATATTTGTGTCTATTCACAAGACAAAGCGCGAATCGTAATTCATAATATTTCTATTTTTAAATTTAAAGGGTTATGATAATAGAAATTATGCTTTATGGAGTTGAGCATATTATTCTATTTTTTTTTTTTGAATTGCTTTATTCTGCAGGAGAAAATGCTAGTCACAATATATAGTTCAACGAACTAAGTCAATGAGTCATAAAGATATATAATATTTTATATATAGAAAAAGATTATAGATAAAAAAGTAGACAAATAAGACGTATTATTTTATATAGAGTAGTGAGGAATTATGGGACAAAAAATACATCCGCTTGGTTTCAGACTTGGTACAACTCAAAATCATGATTCTATTTGGTTTGCACAACCAAGAAATTATTCCGAGAATCTAAAAGAAGATAAAATAATACGAGATTGTATCAAGAATTATATACAAAAAACCTCTGGTGTCGAGGGAATTGGACGAATAAAGATTAAAAAAACAATCGATCTGATTCAAGTCATAATCTATACGGGATTTCCAAAGTTATTAAAGGAGGGTAAGCCTCCAAGAATCGAAGAATTACAGACTAATGTGCAAAAAAAAGTTAATTGTGTGATCCGCAAAATTAACATTACAATTACAAGAATTCCAAATGCTTATAGCGACCCTAATATTCTTGCAGAATTTATAGCTGGACAATTAAAGAATAGAATTTCGTTTAGGAAAGCAATCAAAAAAGCTATTGAATTAGCTGAACAGGCAGGTACAAAAGGAGTTCAAGTACAAATTGCGGGACGTATCGACGGAAAAGAAATTGCACGTGTCGAATGGATTAGAGAAGGTAGGGTTCCTCTACAAACCATTCGAGCTAAAATTGATTATTGTTCCTATCCAGTTCGAACTATTTATGGGGTATTAGGAATCAAAGTTTGGATATTTCTAAACAACGACTAATTTACTTTTCCTTATTTTTAGCGTTCCATCTTTTGATAAAAGAAAAAATGACGAATTCTTATTACATTCTTATTCCCAAAAAAGAAATGACAAATTTTATAAGATTGAATAAAAAAATTGATTAATCATTTTATAGTAAAGGAGTTGCTATGCTTAGTGTGTGACTCGTTGGTTTTTTTTAGAGTGGTTAAATTTCTACAAGAATTCGTAGAATTAATTACTAAAGAATTAATAACCTACTCATCGCTTACCATTATCTGGATATAAAGAACCGCGGAAAATAGAAAATCAAAATAAAGATCTATGTGGTGATATAATTATAGCAACTGAAATAAAAAAGAATCTGATTATTAGTTGTAAAGCAATAAGAATATACAGATAAATGAAGGGGTGAAAGAAAGATAGAAAAAAAGATATCAATGATATAGAATTCTACTATGTAAAGGTCTATGGGTCATTTCATAAAAGGTAGTGTAATAAAGCATCAATATTCTAAATTCATCCATATATGGATGAATATATTCCTAGAATAGACAAATCAAGAGCTGCGAATCAATAAAACTGAGAAGGTTGATTCAACAAAAAAGAATAAAATAAATAAGAAAATTTTATGAAAATAAAATCTTATTAATATTAAAGAGGCTCCATTGTAGAATTTAGACCTAACCATAAATCGAAAAGCGATGGGAACGATGGAACCTGTGAATACCTAAGATTATATTAAATTTCATAATCTTACTGATTCATTAGATGGGATGGCGGACGGAACTAAGAATTCATTATTTTTTGAGGAGTTGTGGACTAGCCCAACATTACATCTTAAATTTATAATGAAAGAGTAAATATTCGCCCGCGAAAATGTGGATTTTTTTGAATTTAGAAATTTTTGCCAATATGATAATAAAAAAAAAAGACAAATATGGATTCGTTAGAACCTTATATCAAACCAACATTATCTAGTTAGATATGGATAGCAAAAAAGGTCTATAAGAATCCATATTTGGTTCTATATCAAAGCAAGATATACAAATTTCTAATAGATAAAATAAATTCTATGAAATGTCAAAAAATCCCGCGATTGTATTCTATTTTAATTTGAATTTAATATTGTAATTTAAAATTAATTTTTTTTTGGTTAAATATTTTTGAATCGATTTATTCGCGAGGAGCCGTATGAGGTGAAAATCTCATGTACGGTTCTGTAATAGAGATGGAATTGAGAAATAACCATCAACTATAACCCCAAAAGAACCAGATTCCGTAAACAACATCGAGGAAGAATGAAAGGAAAAGCCTATCGAGGTAATACAATTTCCTTCGGAAAATATGCTCTTCAGGCACTTGAGCCCGCTTGGATCACATCTAGACAAATAGAAGCAGGGCGACGGGCAATGTCACGAAATGTTCGCCGAGGTGGGAAAATATGGGTACGCATATTTCCAGACAAACCTGTTACAGTAAGACCTACCGAAACGCGTATGGGTTCGGGAAAAGGATCTCCCGAATATTGGGTAGCTGTCGTTAAACCCGGCAAAATACTTTATGAAATGGGAGGGGTCCCAGAAAATATAGCTAGAAAGGCTATTTCAATAGCGGCATCCAAAATGCCTATACGAACTCAATTCATTCTTTCAGAATAATCATTAGAACGAAATAGGTCTTTAGTATGAAAAAAATGGTAATTGTTGGTTTCTTTTTTTTTTTTGAACACAGAATATTTTTTTTACTTCAACTTTTTGACTGAAAGATAGAAAAAAATGATATGATTCAACCTCAAACCTATTTAAATGTAGCCGATAATAGCGGAGCCCGCGAATTGATGTGTATTCGAATCATAGGAGCTAGTAATCGACGGTATGCTTATATTGGTGACATTGTTGTTGCTGTAATCAAAAAAGCAGTACCAAATTCATCTTTAGAAAGATCTGAAGTGATCAGGGCTGTAATTGTACGTACTTGTAAAGAACTAAAACGTAGTAATGGTATAATAATAAAGTATGATGATAATGCGGCGGTTCTCATTGATAAAGAAGGAAATCCAAAAGGAACTCGAATTTTTTCCGCAATAGCCCGAGAATTGAGACAGTTAAATTTCACTAAAATAGTTTCATTAGCACCCGAGGTATTATAATACGAGATCGTGATATAGATATATTATTTAGGACTGGAATGAATAGGAAGGAAATCTATTTGAATATATATTTGAATAGAAGTGAAATAGAGTCCTAAATATATTAGATCTCACATATATATACCTTATATACTTGTGTAATAATTATTCTATAATTATGAATATTTATATTAAGATTATTACATAAATATGAAAAGTATACATATTGATAAGTTATTAGAAATAGTAAGTCATTATATTAATTAATAAATATTTTTAAAACGAAATAAGAATAATAATAATAGATCAAAAAAAAAAAAAAGAAAAAGGAATGAAATCTATATATATTGAATTGAATATATATATAGATAGATTCAAAATACAAATTCGAATTCCGAATTCTATTTGTATTTTGTATAAAGTATATAAAATACAAATAGAATTCGGAATTCGATATAATATTATCTATATAGTTTATAATAGGTCATTCATTCATTTTCTTTCTATCTTTTTTTAGTTTTAGAATATTCTATATTATAGATTTACATTATACTGATTAGACGAATTAGAATAATATTTTCTATCTATATATATCTAGTATTATCAAAAAAAAAAAAACAAAAAACAGGAGCACGTTTATTATATCGAAAGTAAGGAGCAATAATCTATCGTGGGTAAAGATACTATCGCTGATATGCTAACTTTGATACGCAATGCTGACATGAATCGAAAAAGAACGGTTCAAATACCACTTACTAATATCACCGAAAACATTGTGAAAATACTTTTACGAGAGGGTTTTGTTGAAAACGTTAGAAAACATGGAGAAAGCAACAAATACTTTTTAGTTTTAACTCTACGGTATAGAAGAAATAGGAAAGAATCGTATAAAACTTTTTTAAATTTAAAAAGGATCAGTACACCTGGTCTACGAATCTATTCTAACTATCAACAAATTCCGAGAGTTTTAGGAGGAATGGGGATTGTAATTCTTTCTACTTCTAGGGGTATAATGACAGATCGAGAGGCTCGATTAGAAAGAATCGGCGGCGAAGTTTTATGTTATATATGGTAATGGTAAATTTGCCGATATCCGAGGGTATGTTCCATGTTAGAGAAATAGAATTTAAATAAAATTCTAGGCTATGTTTACAAAAAAATTGAACGTACTTAATGTATACGACCGGTAAAGGAGAAAAAGGAAGTATAAGTCACTTAATTTAATTTTTTAACTTTAAACATGTTTTTTAAGAGGCACAATTATAAGTTAAAAATGTAAGGAAAACCTATTTTCTTCCAATATATAGATTTGGCATTCAATTTTAGTTAAGGAGTTAATTTCAAAATATGAAAGTAGGAGCCTCTGTTCGTAAAATTTGTGAAAAATGTCGATTGATACGCAGGCGAGGTCGAATTATAGTAATTTGTTCCAACCCAAAACATAAACAAAGACAAGGATAATATTTTAACAAAAAAAGGGCTTTCTATTAAAAAGAAAGTACCAAATGTACAAATCAAAAAAATGATATTAAAATTCAAATATAAAATCTTATTAATATTCCATTTTCTTAAATAGTAAACAAAAAAATCTAAACATTTAGATTCTATATTAGAATTTAGTTGATAATTATAAGTATTCTAATTATTGCTTGATTTCAAAAATTGTATTCTATATTAATCGAATTATAGAATACAATAGAATAACTAGTTAAACAAGAGTAAAGAATTCTTTTTTGATAGGAAATGGATATATCCATATATTTCAGACTTATATTTTTTAAAATAATAAAAATGGCAAAATCTATACAAAAAATTGGTTCACGTAAAAATGGACGTATTGGTTCGCGTAAACATCCTCGTAAAATACCAAAGGGAGTTATTTATGTTCAAGCTAGTTTCAACAATACCATTGTGACTGTTACAGATGTACGAGGTCGGGTGATTTCTTGGTCCTCTGCCGGTTCGTGTGGATTCAAGGGTACACGAAGGGGGACACCATTTGCCGCTCAAACCACAGCAGCAAATGCTATTCGAACAGTAGTAGATCAAGGCATGCAACGAGCCGAAGTCTTAATAAAAGGTCCCGGTCTAGGAAGAGATGCGGCATTAAGAGCTATTATTAGAAGTGGTTTACGATTCAGATTTATACGGGATGTAACCCCTATGCCACATAATGGATGTAGGGCTCCTAAAAAAAGACGTGTGTAAAACTAAAAATAAACATTAAAGAAAGAGATTTCAAGAGAAATAAACAATTAAATCAAGAGTTTCATAAAAATATATTACTATGATTCGAGAAAAAGTTAAAGTATCTGCTCGGACATTACAATGGAAGTGTGTTGAATCAAGGGTAGACAGTAAGCGTCTTTATTATGGACGCTTTATTCTGTCTCCACTTAGGAAAGGTCAAGCAGATACAATAGGCATTGCAATGCGAAGAATTTTGCTCGGAGAAATAGAGGGAACATG